CGAACTCTTCTTTGGTGTCAAGGTAATGGCTATGAATAGCCATCTTCTCCCCCCAAAGGGTAGAAGAATGAGACCTATTATGGGACATACAATGCATTACAGGCGTATGATCATTACCCTTCAACCGGGTTATTCTATTCCACCTCTTAGAAAGAAAAGAACTTAAATCAAAATACTTATACTTAATAGCATGACGACACATTTATACAAAACTTCTACCCCGAGCACGCGCAATGGAGCCGTAGACAGTCAAGTGAAATCCAATACGCGAAATACACGAAAGAATTTGATCTATGGACAGCATCGTTGTGGTAAAGGCCGTAATGCCAGAGGAATCATTACCGCAAGGCATAGAGGGGGAGGTCATAAGCGTCTATACCGTCAAATCGATTTTCGACGGAATGAAAAAGACATATATGGTAAAATCGTAACCATAGAATACGACCCTAATCGAAATGCATACATTTGTCTCATACACTATGGGGATGGTGAGAAGAGATATATTTTACATCCCAGAGGGACTCTAATTGGAGATACCATTATTTCTGGTACAGAAGTTCCTATAAAAATGGGAAATGCCCTACCTTTGAGTGCGGTTTGAACTATGGATTTACGTAATTGGAAGTAACCAATTAGGTTTACGACGAAACCTAGAAATCGATCACTGATCCAAATTGAGTACCTCTACAGGATAGACCTCAACAGAAAACTGAAGAGTAACGGCAGCAAGTGATTGAGTTCAATAGTTCTTCATATCAAATATTAAATTATTGACTCTAGAGATATAGTAATATGGAGAAAACTAAATTGTTTCAAGCACCGACAGAACCAGAAGCGCCCCTTGTTTCAAAGAGAGGAGGATGGGGTATTCACATTTCATTTGATGGTCAGAGGCGAATTGAAAGCTAAGCAGTGGGAATTCTAAAGATTCCCCGGGGGAAAAATAGAGATGTCTCCTACGTTACCCCCAATATGTGGAAGTATCGACATATGTGGAAGTATCGACATATGTAGAAGTATCGACGTAATTTCATAGAGTCATTCGGTCTGAATGCTACATGAAGAACATAAGCCAGATGAAGGAACGGGAAGACCTAGGATGTAGAAGAGCATAACATGAGTGATTCGGCAGATTTGGATTCCTATATATCCACTCATGTAGTACTTTACTTCATTTAACGATATTTTTCAATATAGAAGATCCACCTGTATAGATATCATCATCTACACCCAGAAAGCCGTATGCTTTGGAAGAAGCTTGTACAGTTTGGGAAGAGGTTTTGATTGATCAAAAAGAAGAATCTACTTCAACCGATATGCCCTTAGGCACGGCCATACATAACATAGAAATCACACTTGGAAAGGGTGGACAATTAGCTAGAGCTGCGGGTGCTGTAGCGAAACTGATTGCAAAAGAGGGGAAATCGGCCACATTAAAACTACCTTCTGGGGAGGTTCGTTTAATATCCAAAAACTGCTCAGCAACAGTCGGACAAGTAGGGAATGCCGGGGTGAAACTCAAAAGTTTGGGTAGAGCCGGATCGAAATGTTGGCTAGGTAAACGTCCTGTAGTAAGAGGAGTAGTTATGAACCCTGTAGACCATCCCCATGGGGGTGGTGTGGGGAGGGCCCCAATTGGTAGAAAAAAACCCGCAACCCCTTGGGGTTATCCGGCACTTGGAAGAAGAAGTAGAAAAAGGAAGAAATATAGTGATAATTTGATTCTTCGTCGCCGTAGTAAATAGGAGATAAAATCGAATTTTTTTCTTCTAAAAAAAAAATCAAATAAAAAAAATAGGAGAAATTCACTGTGACACGTTCGCTAAAAAAAAATCCTTTTGTAGCAAATCATTTATTAAGAAAAATAAAGAAACTTAACACAAAGGCGGAAAAACAAATAATAGTAACGTGGTCCCGGGCATCCACCATCATACCTACAATGATTGGCCATACTATCGCTATCCATAATGGAAAAGAAAAAATACCTATTTATATAACAGATTATATGGTGGGTCATAAATTGGGAGAATTTTCACCTACTCTTTATTTCAGGGGGCATCCAAAAAATGATAAAAAATCTCGCCGTTAAATTGATTTTTTAATTATTTTTACAAGTAATTAGAATACTAATCCGACTTAATTGGATTTTTTATTTACTTTTAGAACTAATTAGAAAACAAATCCCTTTTTAATAAATAGTTTTTTTACTTTTTTTATAGATTCATTTTTGAAATGAAAATGAATAGTAGAATCCAGAAAGAAGAAAGAGAGGAAAAAGAGAATATGGATGCTGTTTATTAAAAAGAGGACGAAGTTATACGATAGAAAGACTAACTTGTCATATAAATATTGTATTGAAAGATATATCCTTATATGAAGAATATAAGATATGCTTAAAACTTCGAATAAGTAAAAAAAAGTCCACAAATACGAGATTTCATGATATATATTATAGTAATGGGAGATTATGGCACAAAAAATCAATCCACTCGGTTTCCGACTTGGTACAACTCAAAATCATCATTCTCTTTGGTTTGAACAACCAAAAAATTATTTTCAAGGTCTACAAGAAGATAAAAAAATAAGAACCTCTATCCAAAATTATGTACAAAAGAATATCAAAATTCCTTCTAGTGTTGTAGGGATTTCCCGTATCGAGATTCAAAAACAAATTGATGTGATTCGGGTTAGAATATATCTGGGATTCCTCAAATTATTAATGGAAAGGGAAAAGAAACCTAAAAGAATCGAAGAATTACAGAGGGATGTAATCGAAAAATTGCAGACGAGTGGAATCGAAGAATTACGGATGATTGTACAAAAAGAACTTAATCCTATAAATCGAAAACTGAACATTAATATTACAAGAATTCCAACTCCTTACACGGATCCTAATATTCTTGCAGAATTTATAGCCGAACAAGTAAAGAATCGAGTTTCATTTCACAAAGCAATGAAAAAGGCTATTGAATTAGCCAAGAAGGCCGATACAAAAGGAATTCAAGTAAAAATTGCAGGGCGCCTTGGCGGAAAAGACATGGCACGCGTCGAATGGATTAGAACAGGTAGGGTTCCTTTACAAACCCTTCGAGCTAAAATTGATTATTGCTCCTATACGGTTCGAACTATTCATGGGGCATTAGGCATAAAAATTTGGATATTTGTAGACGAAGAATAGTCAACCTTTACTTGACTTAATCTTTACATTATACCCTTTGATAGAACAAAAAATGAGAAATTCTTTCATTCTTTTTCTGGCTAATCAAAAAAATAAAAATTCGAAAATTTTATAAGGTTAAATAAAATAAAAAATTCGATTGATTATTTAATGTACTTGCTATGCTTAGTGTGTGACCCGTTGGTTTTTAAAGGTCAATCTAAAAAAAAATAGACTGATCCTTACTATGAATGAATAAATATAGAATTAATAACCAACTCATCGTTTCACATTATCTGGATTCAAAAAAGCAGTCAAGATATGATATATTGGCCATTGCATTGTAGGAATTGAAATCTTTTTTACATTACATAAATAAAAGAAAAAGAAATTTTATTATGAATTGTAAAGCAAAATAAAAAATTATACAGATAAATGATAGGGTGAGAGAAAGAAAACCAAAATTAATGATATATGATTCCAATATGTAAGGTCTACGAGTCATCTCGTAAAAGCTAATGTAATAAAGCACCAATAGCTATTTATTGATAGTTAAAATCCTACTCATAAAACAAAAAATTAAGAGCCTCGAGCCAAGAAAGACTGATAAAATTGGCTCAAGAAAAAATAGCATCGGAGGCTTCATTGTAGAATTAAGACCTAACCATTAACCAAGAAGCGATGGGAACGACGGAACCTGTAAAGACATAAGATTCTATTGAAAAAAAATCTTAAAAATTTCTTAATGGGCAGGATGGCGAAACGAACCAAGAAACAATCCTTTTTTTTTTTTTTAGAGAGGTTTAGGGATAACCCTACAAATAAAGTAAATATTGAAAGAGTAAATATTCGCCCGCGAAGGTTTTTTTATGTTATTGGATTTATAGAAATTTTAAGTGATCTGATATCATAATCATAATAAATACAAATATAGATTCATTAGAAGATTATAACAAAAAAAGCCCATTATCATTATATAAAAATTATAGAAAAAATTATCTACAAATTTGAATTTCAAATTATCTATCAATCTAGAATTGACATAGAATACATAGTTCTATAGAAAAAAATAGATACAAATTTCGAATAAATAGATTAGATGAAATCTCAAAGAATCTAATGATTCAGTCTATTACTCATCAACTATATGTATATTTTTCTAATTATTTCATTCGCAAGGAGCTGGATGAGAAGAAACTCTCATGTCCAGTTCTGTAATAGAGATGGAATTGTGAACCAATCATCAACTATAACCCCAAAAGAACTAGATTCCGTAAACAACATAGAGGGAGAATGAAAGGAATGTCTTATCGAGGTAATCGTATTTGTTTCGGTAGATATGCTCTTCAGGCACTTGAACCCGCTTGGATTACGTCTAGACAAATAGAAGCAGGGCGTCGGGCAATGACACGAAATATACGCCGCGGTGGAAAAATATGGGTACGTATGTTTCCCGACAAACCAGTTACGGTAAGATCCACAGAAACACGTATGGGTTCGGGGAAAGGAAATCCCGAATATTGGGTAGCTGTCGTTAAACCAGGTAAAATACTTTATGAAATGGGCGGAGTAGCAGAAAAAAGGGCCAGAAAGGCTATCTCAATAGCAGCATCCAAAATGCCTATACGAACTCAATTAATTATTTCAAAATAGGAATATAGAACCGAAGAAAAAAGGGACTTTGGAATGCAAAAAAATTGTAAATTTCTTTTTTTATTTTTGGACAAACAATATTTCTTTTTTTTTTCCTTTTGGATGAAAATAACAGATTCAAAAATGATATGATCCAATCTCAGACCTATTTGAATGTAGCAGATAACAGCGGAGCCCGAAAATTAATGTGTATTCGAATCATAGGGACTGGTAATCGGGGATACGGTCATATTGGCAACGTTATTATTGCTGTGATCAAGGAAGCAGCACCCCATTCCCCTCTAGAAAAATCTGAAGTGATCAGAGCTGTAATTGTACGTACTCGTAACCAACTCAAACGCGGCAGCGGCATTATCGTACGATATGATGATAATGCTGCAGTTGTCATTGATCAAAAAGGAAATCCAAAGGGAACTCGAATTTTTGGCCCGATTGCCGGGGAATTGAGGCAGGTCAATTTCACGAAAATTGTTTCATTAGCACCTGAAGTATTATAAGATAAAGCGTTAGAAAAGCATTCTAAGATGAGATAGAAAACATTATATAGTTATAGTTTTTGATTATAGTATTTGAATTCAACCGATTAATCAAATGAATTAGTAGATTATGTTTCACGTATATACCTTAATAATAAAATAATGAATTAAAAAAACAAAAGCAAAAAGACTATTTTGATTATATCAAAACTCAAAAACAACAAAAATTTTAGTTTATCATGAGTAAAGACACAATTGCTGATATAATAACCTCTATACGAAATGCTGACATGAGCGGAAAAGGAATCGTTCGAATAGTATCTACTAATATCACTGAAAACCTTTTGAAAATCCTTTTACAAGAGGGTTTTGTTGAAAATGTGAGGAAACATCAGGAAGGCAACAAAAATTTCTTGGTTTTAACCTTACGACATAGACGACATAGAAAAACAAAAAAAAAACAATATAGAACAGGTCTAAAATTAAAACAGATTAGTCGACCTGGTCTACGAATCTATTCTAACTATCAACAAATTCCTAGAATTTTAGGCGGGATGGGAATTGTAATTCTTTCTACTTCTCGGGGTATAATGACAGATCGAGAGGCTCGACTAAAAAGAATCGGGGGAGAAATCTTGTGTTACATATGGTAATCCTTCTGATATCCAAATTATATCCATTTTGATTTTGTTTTGTAAAAAAAAAGAACAAGTCAGAGGTTTGAATAGCATTGCTGCTACATTAAATTTGCGGATACTTCAAGATAGTTTTATATAGAATATCTTTATTTTTTATTCTATATTATAGAATCGAAGGATATAGAATATAAAGAACAAAAAGAAATTCACAAAGGTTTACTTACTGAATCACTTTACAAGGGTATGTTACAGGTTCCTTTAGATAATGAAGATCCAGTTTTAGGTTATGTTTCAAGAAAGACCTAACATTGTTTTATACCACCAGGAAATAGAGTCAAAGCCTCATTATAATTCGACCGGAGAACGTCTAATTTAGAGACTCCAGAACAAAAATTCGAAAGATTAGGTAATTTTTGAACTTCAATATCTCTTTTTTTTATGGGGATACAATTCAATCAAGATTGAAAAAAAAGAATTCTCTTTCTTCAATTTCAATAAAAAGTCTGTATATTCAAAATTAAGGAACACAAAATATGAAAATAAGGCCCTCCGCCCGTAAAATTTGTGGAAAATGTCGAGTAATACGTAGAAAGGGACGAATTAGAGTAATTTGCTCTAACCCGAGACATAAACAAAGACAAGGATAATTTTTCTAAATAAAGAAAAGGACTATCTAAAGGATCTGATAGATAAATACAAATAAAAAAAATCTATTTTGACACGAAATGGATATATCCATAGGTCTCGGACTTTTATTTGAGATAAAAAAATATGGTAAAACTTGTAACAAGACTTGTTTGGCGCAAGAGGAGGCGTATTCGTAAAAATGCACGTAAAATACCAAAGGGAGTTATTCATATCCAAACAAGTTTTAACAATACTATTATAACCGTTACAGATGTGCGGGGTCGGTTGATCTATTGGTCCTCCGCGGGCACTTGTCGATTCAAGGGCCCAAGAAAGGGGACACCTTTTGCCGCTAAAACCGTAGCAGCAGATGCTATTCGGATAGCAATGGGTCAAGGTATGCAACAAGTGAAAGTCCTGATAAAGGGTCCGGGTCTCGGAAGAAGTGCGGCATTAAGAGCTATTCGTGACAGTGGTATAATATTCAATTTCATCCGGGATGTAACCCCTACGCCCCATAATGGCTGCAGGCCTCCTAAAAAAAGACGTTCTTAAGAATAAACATTGAAGAGATTTCAAGAGAAATAAAAAATTCAAGGGTTTGATAACAAAAGGGGCAATCTTATTATGGTTCGAGAGAAAGTCAGAATATCGACTCGAACACTACAGTGGAAGTGTGTTGAATCGAGAGTTTACAGTAAACGTCTTTATTTTGGACGTTTTCTTCTGTCTCCACTTATGAAAGGTCAAGCCGACACAATAGGCATTGCGATGCGAAGAGCTTTGCTTGGAGAAATAGAAGGAACAGGTATCACACGTGCAAAATCTGATAAAATACCACACGAATTTTGGACTATAAAGGGTATTCAAGAATCAGTACATGAAATATTAATGAATTTGAAAGGAATTGTATTGAGAAGCAATTTATACGGAACTCGTGACGCGTCTA